GGAATATATATACAATAATATATAAAATCAAGATGAGTGTGTTAGTTATAATACTAACAATTAGACTAATCACAAGTGTTAAGAAAATACGTATACCCAACCAGACAAAAAAACACAATAGTTTTATATTCATTTTAAATAGATTAATTGTTAAATTAAAAGATGGATCGAATTGATCATTTATGTTTATATATGTTGCTATGTTGCTATTTGAATTGCAATCGATATTAAGGAAAAAATTTGCATTTCATATTAGGAGAGATGGCTGAGTGGTTCAAGGCGTAGCATTGGAACTGCTATGTAGACTTTTGTTTACCGAGGGTTCGAATCCCTCTCTTTCCGTTCTTCCTTGATTATTTTTGTTACTGGAAATAAGGAATTGGAAAGAATTGGATTCTTTTTGCTGAGTTTATGAAATATAAAATAAAAATTTGTTAAAAAAGTGACAAATTCTTTATTTTTATTCTTCGCGCCCAGGATTACGTCCTGGATCATTAGATAAGAATCCAAAGATGAAGAGAGAAACGAAAAAGATTACTATTGTGTAAACAAAAAGTTTGAGAGTAAGCATTATAAAATCTCCAAGACTTTTTTTTTTGAAAAAGAAAATAGATCACTTCTTTTTTATTTTACCACTTTTTACATATATCGTTTTAGGTTTTTCTTTTGGTTTGTTTGTTCAATATAGATTTCTTTTCCATTTCAAAATGGAGGGTTTTTCATAAAGGACTTTTTATCTGATTAAGAATCTATTTTTTGTCATTTTATGATAGAATACATTATACATTTATAACTGTAAAATTAGCGAAAACTTACAGCAGCTTGCCAAACAAAGGCTAATAGAAAAAAAAATAGAGGTATGACAGGCATAATATCAACGATTGGATTGAAAATGGCATAAGCTTCGGGCAATTTAGCAAAGAAAAAAAGATTTTGATAAATGACAGAATGAAAACAGATCCAGATTAAACTAAACAGATTAAGCATAAAAAAGATTTCGTTCTTTGAAATTCAATTAGAAAAGAGTATTTTAATGATAAGAAAAAAGGGAAATGCAAAAAATCGCAAGGGTTTCTATTTGCATACATTATACATTATCTTAATGGAATTCCATGTAATGATCAATTCCCTTTTTTGATTCTAGGTTATCTGTATGTGTAGAATGTTAGCAATAAACACATATTTTTGCTGTGGTTAATAAGTTGACGAATAATCAAGAGAACCATTAAAGTTTCTTTGTGTTGAAGAAACATTTCAATGGGGCGTGGCCAAGTGGTAAGGCAGCGGGTTTTGGTCCCGTTATTCGGAGGTTCGAATCCTTCCGTCCCAGATTCTTTATGATTAAACAAAAGAAGAGATTCTTCTCTATTAATACATAAAATAAAAATTGTTCAACAATTTGTTTCTTCTGATAAACAAAATAATATGAATATTAAGAAAATATATTCAGTTTTGATTTATTGAAACTCTCATCCAATGCTCAATGTCGGATAAATGGATCATTTTGACTTTCCTTTTTAATATTAAAATAAATTTAATTAATAAATGGAATTTCTTATTTATTTTTATCCATAATTTATGAATCTACTAATTGAACCAATGACTATTCATTATTCCATCGATATGCACTAATTATATTATTTATTATATATAATAAATATTAATTTAATATATATATCGATATCGATAGAAACTTGCAATTAAATTGGAGAAAAATGTTATGGTAAAACTTCGCTTGAAACGATGTGGTAGAAAGCAACGTGCGACTTGAAGGAACTAATTGTCTGTGGATTTGTACATCCGCCATTTTACATATTCATAAAGATGCTCTTGGCTCGACATTTTATTATTAAAGTAACCTTGTTTTTATTTTTATTGGGGTTGCAAGTAAATACTATATAATGAAGCTCGAGAAGAAGGGTTTTAGTAAGGGAAAGAATCTAGGGTTAGTTAAAATTAATAAGTTAGGCCAACTTTGTAAGTATCCCTTACTATCTTTTCTATAGAATTAGAGTAAGGTTTACAAATATATAACATAAGAGGGTTCTCAGATTCTAGATCTTATTTAGATTAGATATTTTTTAGATAAAAGAACAAATAAATACAAAAGGTATGTTGCTGGCTTTTTGAAAGGAAAAATCCTCGAAGGAATGTCTAAACCCAATGATTTCACAAAGTAAATCAACAATATTTCATAACAAGGAAAAACCTTTGTTAATTTTCTTAACAATTCCATTGTTACTTTTAGGGCGATAAAAAGAAATGTGCTTGAGATAAGACAAATAAAAGCAAAAGAGTTTAGAGATGACTCAAACAATTTATCAATCTTTTTATTCTTTAAAAAAGAATTCAAGCGAACTTGAGTCATAAGTATGAATATGGGTTTTTCTGTAAATAGGAAGAAAAGGGGCAAAATACAATCCTAGTTGGATATTGATTTTATATTTCAATTATATACAGAAATGAAAATCCTTTTTTCTTGAGCCGTATGAGGAGAAAACCTCTTATACGTTTCCAAGGGGGGCTTTTTATTTATATCTATCCCAATGAGCCGTCTATCGAATCGTTGCAATTGATGCTCGATCTCGAAGAGAAGGAAGAAATCTTCAAAGAGTAGGTTTCTACGATCCAATCAAGAATGAAACTCATTTAAACATTCCTGTGATTTTGAATTTCCTTAAAAGGGGTGCTAAACCTACAGAAACCGTTTCTCACATTTTACAAAAGGCAGAATTGCTGAAAGAGAAAACAACTCAAAACGACTTTGAATTGGTTGAGAAATCAAATACGAAGTAAAGTAGTAAAGTTTAATAATTTTTAATAATTCGTATTATTTCATTATCTACACACCTTTTTTCTTTTCCTATTTTTCTCTTTGGTATTGATCAACTACAAAAATGTTTATTATATTATTTATATTGATATAATTGATATTGATTTTATTGATTGGAAATTGACTTGTTCTGCTTCTTTTTACATTTCATAATTTCTTCTCTTTGTATTTTTGTGTCAATTCAATATAACTTATGATTTACTTAATCAATTGGTTTTCTCATTAGTGTTTTTCTATTGACAATGGTTTATTTAAAAACTATAATTTGGTCAAGTATTAATAGATTTGTTTATCTACACTCGATTGAATATAAATCCATATATTTATTCATGGTTTATGTTAATGAATCATTATTTATTATCCTTTTTTCTCAATTCATCATATCTTTAACTTTAAAATGAGGGATTTTAAAATGTTATAAAAAGAACTACTATTATTATTTTATTGAACATGAAATAAGATAATAATAGTAGTTCTTTCACTTTACCAATTGTTTATTTTCATTCGTTCTGTTATAATTTCATTTTATTCGATCATTTTTATTTATTACATTAAATATTTCTGGGTTGCTAACTCAATGGTAGAGTACTCGGCTTTTAAGTGCGACTATGCTTTTTTACACATTTAGATGAAAAAGAATTCGTCCAGACTATTGGTAGAGTCTATAAGACTGCGACTGATCCTCAAAGGTAATGAATGGAAAAAATAGCATGTCGTGATAAAATCAATGGATTTCCTTTTATTTTACATTTTTAGTTGCTAAGTGTTGGAGTTACAAAAAGTTTTGTAGCTTATATAAATTAGAAAAAAGAAAAGAAAAAGGATTCCTATTTTAAGTGTAGTCTAGTGAATAAATGGATAGAGCTTATTATGGCTCCAATTTAAGAAAAGAAAAAGTAACGAGCTTATTTTGTTCAATTGGAATGAATTGAACATGGAATGATTACTCGATCTAATTATACGTTAAAAATGGATTAGCACCTATTATGGTAAAAAATAAATGGTTTTAAATTAATTTTTTATTTATTATCATTTTCTTTAAATAAATCCTAATTATTCTTGATTATGGATTGGAAACATAAACATATGTGTAGAAAAAAAGGTATATTGATAAATAGCCAAAATCAAAAGAGCAATTGGGTTGTAAAAATAAAGGAGTTTTTACCTTTTGTGATTTAAATTCAAATGAATATAATCCCAACAGGATTAAGATTAGACTAAAAAAATATAAATAATATGAATATCTATTAATGTGACTCTCCGTTTATTTTTTTGGGGGGTTGTGAAATGGAATTTATCTACTTTATTTATTTATTATTAAATATTCCTATTCTTTTTCTTTTCTAGCCGTATTGCATTATGTATTATTTTATAAACCAAGAACATCATTTTTTTTACTTTTTCTCTGGTTCAAATAAAAATGAAAAAGTTACAAAGATATCTAGAAAAGGATAAATTTCATCAACAATACTTTTTATATCCACTTATTTTTCAGGAGTATGTTTATGTATTTGCTCATGATTATTGTTTAACTAATTGTTCCTTTTTTTATGAATCTGTAGAAATGCCTATTTTTGGTTGTGACAAAAAGTTTAGCTCAGTACTTTTGAAACGTTTCCTTATTCAAATCTATCAAACAGGTTATTTGGGGCATTTAAGTAATAAGTTTCAGAATACCCCATTCATTCAGTATAAAGATTATTTGTATTTTTGTTTCTATTCACAAATTATATTAGAAAGTTTTGCAATTATTGCAGAAATTGCATTTTCTCAACGTTTAGTATCTTTCCCAACAAAAAAAGGGATACTAAAATATAATCAATTACGATCTATTCATTCTATCTTTCCTTTTTTAGAGGATCAATTTTCACATTTAGGCTATGTAGTAAATCTAGTCATACCCTATCCTATTCATTGTGAAATTTTGGTTCACAATGTTCAAAGTTGGATCAAGGATATTGCATTTTTGCATTTATTACGATTTTTTTTGAATGAGTATTCCAATTGGAAGAGTTTTATTACTTCAAAAGAAAAGATTTATGCTTTTTTAAAAGAAAATCAAAGATTCTTTTTTTTTCTATATAATTATTATATTTATGAATTTGAAGTTGGATTCTTGTTTCTTCGTAAACAAGAAATATGTTTACAATTAACTCATTTTTGGATC